AATAGTATGCTTGAAAAAAGGTCGCCTTGATAGGGCGGATTATGAAAGTCCAGCCTTTCTGCTATTATTTATATTTATTGGAATTACACCAATCCCACAAAGATCAAAACTTCACGTGCCTTTACACCAAAACATAAACTCCTCGGAGTTTCAATAATTTAAAATTTAAAATAATGGTCTTGTAAATCATAAATGAGCGAATCTCTTGAAACTTCAGAAAGGAGAAACCCATCTCTAGTCCCCAAAACTAATATTTTTTAAAATTTAAACTACTCTCTGAAATTATAATTACAAATCTAACCATCATGATTGTACTAATCTGCTCAAGATTATTTTTAACTCTACAACACCCCCTAGCTATAGCACTTTTAATTATCCTTCAGACTGTTTTAATTTGCGTGTTAACCACCATTACATCCCACTCACCATGATTCTCGTATATTTTATTTCTCATTTTCTTAGGAGCAGTGCTAGTTGTTTTCTCATACATCGCTGCACTAGCTTCTAATGAAAAATTTAAACTTTCCGTCAAAATATACATGCTATCTTTGATCGGCCTTTTACTAAGATCCCCATTAATTATTCTTCTTAGACCCCTAAATAGAAACCTTAAACTTAGCCAAATTCCACCCTCCTTCAACAAATTCTTAAACCTGAACACCCACCACCTTCCAACGACATTAGAAAAAATATATAATACTTCTTTCACCCCTACCACAATGTTTATTATCATCTATCTCCTTATTACCCTGGTAATTGTAGTCAACATGGCCCCAACCTCAGCAGGACCCCTCCGAAAAAGATAGCTTTCTACACTAATGAAAGCACCTATTCGGAAATACCACCCATTGTTTTCAATCGCCAACGGAGCCGTAGTAGATCTACCCACCCCAATCAATATTTCAACATTATGAAACTTCGGCTCTTTATTAGGCTTATGTCTAATCACACAAATCGCTACCGGGCTATTCTTAGCAATACACTACACACCAGATGTAAATTTAGCATTTTCAAGAGTTACTCATATCTGTCGCGATGTTAATTACGGGTGGTTACTTCGCTCTATTCATGCTAACGGAGCTAGGTTTTTTTTCATCTGCCTTTACTTACATATTGGGCGAGGGTTATACTATGGCTCCTATTTATATCTACACACTTGAATAATCGGAGTGGTAATCTTATTTCTTACTATAGGAACTGCCTTCTTAGGGTATGTCTTACCATGAGGACAAATGTCTTTCTGAGGTGCCACAGTAATTACAAACCTACTTTCTGCTATTCCAATCGCAGGAACTAAATTAGTAAATTGAGTGTGAGGAGGGTTTGCCCTAAACAACGCCACCTTAACTCGATTTTTTGCTATTCATTTCCTATTACCCTTTATTATTGCAGCTACATCGATAGTTCACATTCTATTCCTACATCAAACAGGATCTAACAACCCACTTGGAGTCTCCAGACAAATTGATAAAATCCCCTTTCACCCATACTTTTCATTCAAAGACATAGTAGGATTTAGAGTTATGCTAATAATATTAATGTTATTATCCCTATTAAACCCCACAATATTAATTGATCCTGAGAATTTTACACCTGCAAACCCGATAGTGACACCTCCACATATTCAACCAGAATGATACTTCCTATTTGCCTACGCTATTTTACGATCTATTCCCAATAAATTAGGAGGAGTAGTAGCCCTTATGCTCTCAGTGATAATTTTATTTACTCTACCATTTACTCACAAATCTAAATTCCGTGGATTAAATTTTTACCCTGTTAATAAAGTTCTGTTTTGATCTTTCGTAACCATTGTTATCTTACTTACTTGAATTGGAGCTCGCCCAGTAGAAAGACCCTATATCCTAACGGGCCAATTACTCACTGTAGCTTATTTTTCATTCTATATTATTAACCCCCTAATATTAAAAGCCTGGGATAACTTACTAGAAAAGAATTGAACTTTAATCTTTTAAAGAAATATGTTTTGAAAGCATTTTTAAGGGGTTCGAATCCCCTAAAGTTCTAAAAAGATAAGCTAAATTTAAGCTAACAGGCTCATACCCCGTTTATGAATTATTTTCTCTTTTTAATTCTCCTGCTTAATCCTTCAACCCTTCTGTTCATATCAACCATAACTCTAGGTACAATTATTTCCATCTCATCACCAACTTGATTTACAAGATGGTTGGGCCTGGAACTCAATACCATGTCGTTTATTCCATTAATCCTTTTAAATAAAAACTCCTTCTCTTCTCAAGCTGCTCTAAAATACTTTCTAATCCAAGCTATTAGATCAGCAACACTAATAGCCAGTGCAGCCACACTTTTAATTTCAACAAATTCTATAACTATAATAACCATATCTCTACTACTAAAAATGGGAGCTGCCCCCCTTCACTTCTGACTTCCACCCCTTATACAAAGACTTCCTTGGATACAATGTCTAATATTAATAACCATCCAGAAAATTCCCCCCATAGCCCTAATATCTTACTTAATCTCTCCCCAAACAGGTAGTATCTTCATAGTAGCATCGATTTTATCAGCCATAATTGGTGGTATTGGTGGCCTCAACCAAACAATAATACGTAAACTTATAGCTTTCTCATCAATCAACCACATGTCCTGAATATTAGCTGCAATTTACCTAGAAAGATCTATCTGGTTAAACTACTTCTTAGTCTACTCTATTGTTTCTTGTTCTCTTATTATTATATTAAACATAAACCAAATCTTCCACATTAAACAACTGTTCTCCATACCAAATAATCAAATCTATAAAATCAGAACACTTTTAAGATTTTTATCGCTTGGAGGCCTACCGCCACTTCTTGGCTTTATCCCTAAAATAATAATAACAACTCTTATAGTTAAACAAATAATAATCCTATGGTTATTTATTTTAATAATAAATACCCTATTAACTTTATTCTATTACACCCGAATCTCTATTATATCATTCACTTTTTCAGTGCCCAGATACTATATAAATATCAACTACAAATTTACAAAAAGATCAACCGGCTTATTAATTATTAACATATTACCTATTATAACCCCACTATTAACACTAATTCAATTTTAAGGTTTTAAGTTAAATAAACTAGAAGCCTTCAAAGTTTCAAATAAGAAATATTTCTTAAACCTTAAGCCGAGGTTATTACACATCTTTAAGATTGCAGCCTAATGTTTTGATTAAACTACACGGCCTAAATAGGGCGTATTACGCATAAATAGATTTACAATCTATCGCCTGTTATCAGCCACCTATCTACGCAACGATGGTTATTCTCTACCAATCATAAAGATATTGGAACCTTATATTTTATTTTCGGAGCTTGAGCAGGAATAGTAGGAACATCTCTTAGACTCCTTATTCGAGCAGAGTTAGGACAACCAGGAAGATTGATCGGAAACGACCAAATTTATAACGTAATTGTAACTGCGCATGCTTTTGTTATAATTTTCTTCATAGTAATACCAATTATAATCGGTGGATTTGGTAATTGACTAGTCCCCCTTATATTAGGAGCCCCAGACATGGCCTTCCCACGAATAAATAACATAAGATTTTGGCTACTCCCACCCTCTCTCACCCTCCTATTATCAAGAAGTATAGTGGAAAGTGGAGTAGGAACAGGATGAACTGTATACCCACCATTGGCCAGAGGAATTGCCCATGCAGGAGCATCAGTAGACATGGGAATTTTTTCACTTCACTTAGCCGGTGTTTCTTCGATCCTAGGAGCCGTAAATTTTATTACAACAGTTATAAACATGCGCTCACCTGGAATAACAATAGACCGAATACCCTTATTCGTTTGGGCAGTATTCTTAACTGCTATTTTACTTCTACTATCACTCCCAGTGCTAGCTGGAGCCATTACGATACTATTAACAGATCGTAATTTAAACACCTCATTCTTCGACCCAGCAGGAGGTGGAGACCCAATTTTGTACCAACACCTATTTTGATTTTTTGGCCACCCAGAAGTATATATTTTAATTCTTCCTGCCTTTGGTATAATCTCGCACATTGTAAGACAAGAATCAGGTAAAAAAGAAAGATTTGGCACCCTGGGCATAATTTATGCTATAATAGCAATTGGAGTCTTAGGGTTCGTAGTATGAGCTCACCACATGTTTACTGTTGGAATAGACGTTGACACTCGAGCTTATTTCACATCTGCTACAATAATTATTGCAGTCCCAACAGGAATTAAAATTTTCAGATGAATAGCAACTTTACATGGAACCCAGTTCACTTATAGGCCTTCTTTAATCTGGGCCTTAGGATTCATTTTCTTATTTACAATAGGAGGGCTGACTGGAGTAGTTCTAGCCAATTCATCAATCGATATTGTACTTCACGACACCTATTACGTGGTAGCACACTTCCACTACGTGCTTTCAATAGGAGCTGTATTTGGAATCTTTGCTGGTATTGCCCACTGATTCCCGCTCTTTACAGGACTAACACTTCAACCCAAATGATTAAAAATTCATTTTCTAACCATATTCATTGGGGTCAATTTAACGTTCTTTCCACAACATTTCTTAGGTCTCAATGGAATACCACGTCGCTATTCGGACTACCCAGACGCCTACACCACATGAAATGTAGTCTCATCTCTAGGATCAACCATCTCTTTGATTGCCGTATTAGGGTTCGTTATAGTAATCTGAGAAGCCTTAACTTCCAGTCGGCCTGTTTTATTCTCTCTCTATATACCAACCTCTATTGAGTGGCAGCATAATTATCCACCAGCTGATCACAGATTCCTTGAAATCCCCCTAATTACTAACTATCTAAAATGGCAGACCATTGCATAGGATTTAAGCTCCTAATAGGAAATTTATTTCTTTTAGAAAAATGGCAACCTGAACAGCACTAAACTTCCAAGATGCAGCCTCTCCTTTAATAGAACAGTTAATTTTTTTCCACGACCACGCTATACTAATCTTAATCATAATTACAACCTTAGTAGGGTTTATATTAGGTTCACTATTTTTTAACTCCCTAACAAACCGCCTTTTATTAGAACACCAGACAATTGAAACAATCTGAACGCTTCTACCTGCTATTATTCTTATTTTTATTGCCCTACCATCCCTACGCCTACTCTATCTTCTAGACGAGGTAAACAGTCCTAGAATCACCCTTAAAGCTATTGGACATCAATGATATTGAAGATATGAATACTCAGATTTTGGACAGATTGAGTTTGACTCATATATAATCCCAACGAATGAACTTCAAGAGTCCAACTTTCGTCTACTAGATGTAGATAATCGTACAATCTTACCCATAAACACCCAAACGCGAATTCTTGTAAGAGCTGCTGACGTCATCCACTCATGAACAGTCCCAGCCCTAGGAGTGAAAGTTGACGCAGTACCTGGACGCTTAAATCAAATTAGATTCCAGATTAACCGACCAGGCTTGTTTTACGGCCAATGTTCAGAAATCTGCGGCGCAAACCACAGGTTCATACCAATCGTTATCGAAAGAACATCTTCTAAATACTTCTTAAATTGAGCCCATAATATAATAGAAGAATCATTAGGTGACTGAAAGGAAGTGCAAGTCTTTTAAACTTGTTATAGTAATCGCCTACTCCTAGTGAATTAAAATTAGTTAAATATATAACGAAAGCTTGTCAAGCTTTAATTATTACTAAGTAATATTTTAAAATCCCACAAATATCTCCCCTATTATGAATGAACCTATATGTATTCTTTTCGATTACATTCCTAATAATCATAATTATATTGTTCTTTATCAAACCCCCCGTTAAAATAAAAAATATTACTAAAATTGAAAAGACTTTCAACCCGAATTGAAAATGATAGCAAACCTATTCTCTAGTTTCGACCCAACCTCAAGACTCAGTAACTTATCTCTTAATTGATCATCAACCCTTTTAGGACTTCTATTCCTACCCTACTTATATTGAGCCGCCCCATCACGACCATCTATAATATGAGACCAACTATTTTCAACCTTACACAAAGAGTTTAAAATTTTACTAGGAAGCTCAAATTTAGGTAGCACAATTATCTTCACCTCTTTATTTACATTTATTATAATGAATAACTTACTAGGATTGATCCCATACGTATTCACTAGAACTAGACACGTAACTTTAACACTTAGCCTATCCTTACCCATGTGGGTAGCTATTATAATATTTGGGTGATTTAACCACACAAAACACATATTTGCCCACCTAGTCCCAACAGGCACTCCAGGACCCCTAGCCCCCTTAATAGTGTTAATTGAAACTGTCAGAAACCTAATTCGACCAGGCACATTAGCCATCCGATTAGCGGCTAACATAATAGCAGGCCACTTGATTATAACTTTAATCGGTAACACTGGGCCCATATTAAATAAAACACTAGTAGTATTATTAGTCTTATCCCAAATCCTGCTTTTAACCCTAGAATCAGCTGTAGCTGTAATTCAATCCTACGTATTTGCCGCCCTTAGTTCTCTCTACACTAGAGAAACTAGCTAATGCCAAAACAAGGATTTCACCCATATCACTTAGTAGACGTCAGCCCATGACCACTCACAGGATCTATCAGAGCTATAATGCTAACTACAGGACTAGTAAAATGATTCCACCAATTTAACATAGATTTATTACTAATAGGGATTCTAGCCACTATTTTAACTATAATCCAATGATGACGAGATATTACCCGAGAAGGCACCTATCAAGGCCTTCACACCTTAAAAGTAGTTATAGGGCTGCGATGAGGTATAATTTTATTTATTACCTCAGAAGTACTGTTCTTTTTTTCATTCTTCTGGGCTTTCTTTCACAGAAGTCTAGCCCCGACAGTAGAATTAGGCACTTGTTGACCACCGGCTGGTATCCAACCATTTAACCCCCTACAAATTCCATTACTGAATACTGCCATTCTCCTGGCCTCTGGAGCCACACTTACTTGGTCTCACCACGCCCTACTGACGTCAAATAAATCCCAAACAACCCAAAGATTAACTATCACTGTTTTATTAGGTATGTATTTCACAGTTCTTCAAGCTATAGAATACTTTGAAGCACCTTTTACAATTGCAGACTCAGTCTACGGCTCAACCTTTTTCGTCGCAACGGGATTCCATGGACTTCATGTTATTATTGGCTCCCTATTTCTATTAGTATCTCTATACCGACTTTACATATGTCATTTTTCCGCCAATCACCACTTTGGGTTTGAAGCAGCCGCTTGATACTGACATTTCGTCGACGTAGTATGATTATTCCTCTATATCTCCATTTACTGATGAGGTAGATCTTTGCTTAGTATATAAGTACCACTGACTTCCAATCAGTAAGACCAGCCTGCTGGAGCAAAGAGTGTTGATTATACTCAGAGTAATTTTTATCACGTTTATAATTAGGATACTAGTAATAATTTTAGCATCAATTTTAGCCAAAAAGTCAATTACAGACCGAGAAAAGATATCCCCATTTGAATGTGGATTTGACCCCAAAGGGTCAGCTCGCCTCCCCTTCTCCCTACGATTCTTCCTCATTGCCATTATCTTTTTAATTTTCGATGTAGAAATCACCCTCCTACTTCCTCTGATTTTAATTATAAACGTAACAAACATCCAAAGATGAATTATAACCAGAGTGTTCTTCTTCGTAATCCTACTATTAGGGCTTTACCATGAATGAAATCAAGGAGCCCTGGATTGATCAGAATAAGGCTATAGTCAAAGATGACATTTGATTTGCACTCGAAAGGTGCTCAATGAGCTAGTCTTAGTTAAAAAGCGAAGTAACGCGTATAGTTTCGACCTATATTTTGGTAATACTACCTTTAACTATTAACTAAAGCCAAAAAGAGGCCTATCACTGTTAATGATATAATTGGGGAAACTCTAGTTAAGGGATTCACAAGACGGAGAAGAAGCTTCTAACTTCAGTCTCGGGTAGTTCAACTCTACCCTTTTTCCTATTCTTATGGTGTATGTAACACCTTACATTTTCATTGTAAAAAAAAAGAAGTATCTTTTAAGAATACTCAGAGGGTCCACCCTCCTATACAGCTTCAATGTACCGCTCTATATAAGCTATCTAAGTATATTAGTAGTAAAACCCTAAAAATCAACACAACTAATAAAAATATATTAACCTTAATACTATTATTTTGAACGATATATAAATCATTAGATAACAACGACATTAGACCATATATTCCCTGGCCCCCATAATACTCCGATCAACCTATATCTCCAGAACGGTATATTAAAAACCCTGACTTTAAAACCACCCTCCTTACACCAAGAGTAGATAAAAATGGAAGAAACCATATAGAACCTCTAAACACAACAACTTTATATAAAAGTAAAGACTTAATATTAGAATTTACAACCATCAGATTTAATATGTATCCAACAAATATACCCAAAATACAAACTAATAAAGGAGTTAATTTTAAAAAAAAGCTTAAACAGATTATTCTGGGCGCAGGAAAAATCAACCAAGATAAGGCAGAACCAGATAAAACAGCACCTAGTGCCAAACCAAATATAGAATTAGTTATTACAGCCTCATCCCCTGGCAAAGAAGTTCTATTTAAATTATAATTACCCCTTAATCTGTAGTAAATCAAACGAAAGGTATAACAAACAGTTAAACCCGTAGATACTACGTAAAGTCAAAAACAAACTTCGTTTAAAGGAACCAAAAAGGCCGATTCCAAGATTAAATCCTTAGAATAGAAACCAGCTAAAAACGGCATACCGCAAAGAGATAAATTTGCTAGATTTATCAACATTACTCTTAAAGGCATAAAATTTACTAAACCACCTATAGTTCGAATATCCTGTCTATCACCAACTCCATGAATAATAGACCCAGCACATATAAAAAGCAAAGCTTTAAATAAAGCATGTGCTAATAAGTGAAAAAAGGCCAAATCTGGACGACCTAAAGCTAAAATTCTAATTATCACCCCCAGCTGACTTAAAGTAGACAGAGCAATAATTTTTTTTAAATCAGTTTCAAAATTGGCACCCAACCCGGCTATAAATATTGTTGCGCAACCTAAAAGAAACAAAATATCACTACCCAGAAACCCAACCAAAGATGGGCTAAACCGAATTAATAAGTAAACCCCAGCAGTAACTAGGGTAGAAGAGTGCACTAAAGCCGACACTGGAGTAGGAGCTGCCATAGCAGCAGGCAACCAAGCTGAAAATGGGATTTGAGCCCTCTTAGTCATAGCAGCCAAAATGACAAAAAAGAGGCAAAAATTTCCTTTTAAACTAATATCCCTGTAAAATAGAAAATCCCAAGTTCCTAAATAACTTATCATACCAATCCTAATCAAAATAGCAACATCACCTACACGGTTAGACAGGGCTGTTAACATACCGGCAGCAGAAGACTTATCATTCTGATAATAAATCACCAGAACATAAGAAACTAAGCCCAAACCATCTCAACCTAATAGGATTCTAATTAAATTAGGGCTAACGATAAGAAATAACATAGAAGTCACAAATATAAGAACTAAGTATATAAAACGAACAATATTATAATCACCAGACATATATCTACCCCTATAATACAAAACTGAACCAGAAATAAAACAAACAAAAGAAATGAATATTAAAGATATTCAATCAAAAATTAAAGACATACTAATTACACAAGTGTTTAATCTTACTAAATCCCAACTCAAGAAGTAGCAATAATCCATTCCCAACATAGTTAAAGAAATTAGAAAGCTGGAAAAAGAGATAATTATAAGAAAAACCATTCTCCTAAAATTCATTTTAACATTTCAAGACACTGCCCTACATAATAAATATATCATCAGCGCCACAAACTGATATTTTAAAACTTAAACTAGTAAAGCATAACATTAAAAAACTACTCTTTAAAATCAAAATATTCAAAGGTAGCCAGTGTAGTATCAAAACTAAATACTCTCGGACCTTACCGGAACAACATGAGAATAAAGAACTCATATATTTTCCATGCTGAGTACTTGAAAATAAATAAAGTGTATAAGCTGCTCTGAAAAAAGATAACCTAGCAATAAAAATAACTGTAACATAACACCAAGAAACTAAAGAAATAATTAGACTGATCTCTCCTAGTAAATTTAAAGTAGGGGGGGCCGCCATATTACCAATACTTAATAGGAACCACCATAACCCCATACTAGGTATAAAGTTCAACATACCCTTACTTACCAGAAGCCTCCGCCTACCCAGGCGCTCATAAAGCATATTTGCTAAACAAAACAAACCAGAAGAACAAAGGCCATGTCCCACTATAACAACAATAGCACCTGATAGCCCCCACCAGTTAAAAACTATCAATCCACACAAAACTAACCCTATATGAGCCACAGAAGAATAAGCAATCAATGACTTAACATCAGTCTGGCGTAAACAAAGTAGACTCACAAAACTACCCCCAACTAAACCAAGGCTCACCCACAACCACCTAAAAGAAAGACCAACCTTAACAAAAACAGGACAAATACGAACTAAACCATAGCCCCCTAACTTAAGTAAAACACCGGCTAACACCATGGAACCAGCTAAAGGAGCCTCAACATGAGCCTTAGGTAACCACAGATGTACCAAATACATCGGCAGTTTTACACAAAAAGCAAACACCCTACAAAAATATCAAATCATATAAACCCCTGCCCCCCTACAATTTAAATAACAAAGGTTGAACACAAAGCTACCCCTCTCATTGTATAAACTAAACAAAGAAATTAACAGGGGTAAAGAACCAAACAAAGTATAAAATAGTATATAAACCCCAGCCTGTAAACGTTCCGGTTGATACCCCCAACCTAAAATTAAAACTAAAGTTGGAATCAAAGATCTTTCGAAGCAAATATAAAACAACAGATAATCCAAACAAGAAAAAGTTAAAACAAGCCTAAACAATAAAGACACCCTAACTAGTAAAAACATAGAACTAAAGTTATTTACATCTTTAACACCATGTCTTCCCCCAAGTACTAAAGCTATAATTCAGAAGCTCAATAAAACTAAAACATAACTCAAAGAATCCAAACCAAACTCCAACCTTAATTCCCCTAAACCAAACCTTCTCACCCCTAACACAGCGAATAATAGACCACCCAGGAACAAAGAAAGCTGTACACTAAACCAATTAGGCACTCTCAGTATTATCATAAAAGTCAAGAAGATGAACTTTAACATATTAAAAGATTTCTCCTGCTAAAATTATCATTACCATACCTGCGCACCATAGAAACCAAAATTGACAATCCTAGAGCACCCTCACAGGCGGCAATGGCTAAGAAATATAACACAAACAACACATCACTGAAATTCATTATTACTACCCAAATTCAATATAAATTTAATATAATAAATTCAAGGCTTAACAAAGAATTTAAAACATGCTTTCGCCTTAATACTAAAGAAACAACCCCACAATAGAAACAGAAAGTAGAAATTAAAACCCAAGATAAATAAATTGACATTAGTGTCCTAACTTTTGTACAAATGTTAACTTATGTAATATACATTTCAATAAAAACTCGAACACACATGAAAAACACACAATAATTGAGTGCAACAGGTAAAAACCTTTTCCAAGCTAAATATATCAACTTATCGTAACGGAAACGAGGTAATGTACCCCGGACTCAAATAAAACAAAAACTAACAAAAACCAACTTTAGGTAAAATAAAAAGGAATCTAAACCACTACCCAAAAAGACTACTGAAAACAAAGCCCTTAAAAACAAAATCCTAGCGTATTCTGCTATAAAAATTAAAGCAAAGCCCCCACTTCTATACTCAGTATTAAAGCCAGATACCAACTCCGATTCCCCCTCAGAAAAATCGAAAGGAGTCCGGTTACTCTCTGCTAGACAAGACACGAAAAAAAGCAAAGCCAGGGGAAAACTAACCACAATCAACCAGGAAATACGTTGGTATCTATCAAATAATGATAAATCTAAGCCCCCGACTAATATTAAAAGCCTGAAAAGAATCAAAACAAGACTTACCTCATAAGAAATAGTTTGAGCCACAGCTCGTAAACAACCCAAAAGAGAATACTTGGAATTTGACGACCACCCCGCCACTATAACAGAATATACCCTAGCCCTTGTACAACAAAGGAAGAAAACAACACTTAACTCAAAATCGAATAAACCTAATCTTATAGGCAAAGTACACCAACAAACTAAGGCAATAAATAAACTAAAAACGGGAGAAATGTAATAAGGAATAAAATTACTTATTACAGGGAAAGTTTGCTCTTTAGTGAATAACTTCACAGCATCCGAGAAGGGTTGTAAAAGCCCATAATACCCAACCTTATTAGGCCCCTTACGAATTTGGATATACCCTAGCACCTTACGCTCCAATAGGGTTAAGAAAGCTACAGAAACCAGAACAAAAATTACCAAAATCAAATAGTTCAAAATCTTAATAAGAATTAAAATAGGAATTAATCCTATCACCTATAGTTATAACTATATAAACGAATCCTAAATCCGGCACATTAATCTGCCAAAGTGATATTAATATTAATCTAAAAGAAAGAGTATCCCATAAATTCAATCCTTTCGTACTAGAATTTATTTTAATTAACTAATAGATAGAAACCAACCTGGCTCACACCGGTTTGAACTCAAATCATGTAAAATTTTAAAGGTCGAACAGACCCACCAGGAGAAAGGCTACACCCCCCTGAAATTTTAATTCAACATCGAGGTCGCAACTAATCTTGTCGATAGGATCTCTCAAAGAAAATTACGCTGTTATCCCTAAAGTAACTTAATCTTTAAATCCCTAATAAAGGATCAAAAACTAATTATAATTATTAAATTCTAATAACAGTTAAGATTATATTATTGTCTCCCCAACAAAATTTAGAAGAATGAATACAAGTTTAAACTAAATTAACCGCTTTCAACCCCCTAAATAAAGTTTTATAGGGTCTTATCGTCCCACTAATAATTTAAGCCTTTTCACTTAAAAGTTAAATTCGCTAACAATAAAAAGACAGTATGCCCCTCATCCAACCGTTCATTCAAGCCTTCAATTAAAAGACTAGTGATTATGCTACCTTCGCACGGTCAAATTACCGCAGCCCTTTAAAATCAGTGGGCAGGCTAGACTTTACATTACAACCAAACAGACATGTTTTTGATAAACAGGTGAAAGCAAATTTTGCCGAGTTCCTATTTATTGGATTTCCTCTATTATAGTTTAAATCTTATTTAATATAAATGATAAAACTCAAATACTACTTATATAAACATTATAACTAATAAAAATAAGATAATTAAAACTCTTAAATAACAAGAACAAGCCAATATAAATCTGGCTATAAAATAACTTAACTTTAACGAACTAAAAAGATAGCTGGTTTCAAGCCTACTTCATAAATTTCAGACCGATGACTTTATAATTAACCAAGAAGCTCATACCTCCCAATCTTACTGTTAATATAATACTTACAAGAACAGAGAATTAAATTCCTTTCTAAAAGAACCAGACATATAATAAACGATTAAAATATCTTTACTAAGACCAGGTTATAAACCACTCTACAACGTAGACTTAAACTTGAAATTAGCTCTTACTATTTCGGGATTGATTAGATAATAAAATAAAATAGTTCAACCCTGATACAAAAGGTACAAACTGTTACTTCTACTTATAATTAAAGACAATCATTTCCCCCACGGTACTTATCAACTATAATTAACAACAAACTTTCACAACAAATACTAGTCTTAATTAAAAATTAATATTTTATTTACAATATCAAACAAAAAATTTCCCAAATAATGCAAAATTAAATGAATACGAGTGAATAACACTATCTACTCAACGTAAGTGAGTCGCTTAACTTTAGCTACAAATTCTTAATTCTAGGTACATATTCCAATACACCTACTATGTTACGACTTATCTCACTTTAATTAATGAGAGCGACGGGCGATGTGTACATACCCTAGAGCTAATATCATAATGCCATGTTAAAACATAATTACAATTAAGTCCATCTTCAAAAATACTATAAATAAAATATTCGACCTTATAAATTAAAATGTAACCCACTTCAACTTCCCTATAAGCTGCACCTTGACCTAATATTTTAGGAATACCCCTATTTCAGTATATATTTATCAAAATCACCTAATAATGGCGGTATACAGACCGAGAAACAAAAGGAAGAAAGATAATACGTGGCATATCGTTTATAGAGCAGGTTCCCCTAACTAGACTTGAGTACCGCCAAATCCTTTAAGTTTCAAGAACATAACTGATTACTAATCAAGCAAAAATTTATTAGAGTGGTATAACAGGGTATCTAATCCTGATTTAAATCCAACCTTTTATAGCCTAAAAAAGTGAAAATAGTAATAGATTACCAACAAATTAAATATTTCACCACCAATTTAAAGTAAATTAACCCCAAGATCAACACTTAAACTACAACCCAATTCATCTTTAATATTATTTATTGTCTAACCGCGGCTGCTGGCACAAATTTAACCAAAAATTATAAAAATTACTAGATAAGAATATATTCTATTACTAATACCACGCACTGACCTATTAAGGTAAACTTTATTCACATCCAAATAACAATTAACTTACATGTATATTTATTCTTAAATTAAAGATCTAAGCAAGGATCAAACTTTAAATAGTTAAAAATTTAATAAATTGAAAATATAACACCTCACAAAACAATAATTTGGAAAAAAGTAAATATTTTTTTCTAAAAAAGAACACACAATAAATGCCCAGACATCCTCCCGGCAGTTATCACTTCTGTAGAATCAAAGATTAAATTATATTCTAATCAGACATTTTAACAATCTAAATATTTAATAAATGATTATTTTTTAAGTAAAAATAATCATTTAAAAATGAAAGATATTATAATTAAGGATTCTATAGCATATAAAATAATAATATACTCCTTTTCAAGGAGTATATTATTATTACTCAAAAAATAAAGATTTATATGCACCTAATCTAAGATTAGGTATGTATAATTTATAATATATTTATTAAACACTCACTATAAACAAGATTCGTGTATTTAATTAAAAATTTTAATTATAGACATATTATTAACACGCTTAACTTGTAAGCGTGTTAATTATGTTATATATTTAAAGAATCATTTTAAAAAGATGACTTAGATTTTATTACCTTTGGTTATAATTAAATTATAATTTATATTTGAAGATTGATTAACTATAAAATAATCAACATGTAGAGTTTTATAATTAATTTAAGTTATTATATATCTGTAAGAGTATGGTTATATATATTATATATATATATTATTATACAGTTAAATGAATGAATATCTCGTTTCAGAAGCATTTCACTACCCCGTTACGGGTAGTCATCTACTTAACCTGTAGGGCAGGAGTAGATGACTACCTTTCCAACGGGGTAGTTAAATGAAATCCTAGCCACAATATTATAAACTTATGTTCCTAAAAAAAGATGTATTTTTAATTAAATATAAGTTTATATACATATATATATATTATAAAACACCCATAAAATCAACGTTTTTTCCTTAGCATAAAAAAAAATTTTTTTATTTTTTAAAAAGAGTTGTTTATTTTTAATAATTTATTTTTTTTTTTTAAAAAATACTTATTTTTTTTTTAAAAGATATTTAATGCTCAAATTAGACTTTTCATAAAAGGAAAGATTAACTTTTCTACAAACTTATAAATAGCACACTTAAGAAAGTCCGTCTAAGGCGGTAATGGAGGCAAAAATTTCCTGCTATTCACTTCAACCCATTCATTTATCATTTATA